TTGAGGCAATTATAGACCCTGGGAGGCAATTCTAATTGGTCAATAAAAATAGATTTCAATACTATTTCTTTTTTTTTTTTTATGAGTTTATTCAATTTATCGTGAAAGGTAAAAGGGAATAAAGGAACCGCGTGTTGATTGTTCTCTAAATGTGAGTTTTCTTCTTCCATATGTAAAAAGGGAATAAACAAATCAATCAAATTCCGGGATGCTTCCTGAAGTGCTTCTTTCGGAGTTAAACTTCCGTTTGTCCATATTTCGAGAAAAAGTATCTCTTGTTTTTCATTCCCATTCCCATAAGAATGAATACTATGATTTGCATTTCGAACAGGCATGAATACAGCATCGATAGGATAATTTCCATCTTGAACGTTCTGCGGCGTTTGTATAAGATATCCGCGATTTCGCTCGATTTGTAATACAATACACAAATCTATCGGTTCCGTCAAGCTAGCTATATGTTGTGTATTATCAACTATTTCTACATAAGGTGGTAAGACGATATCTTGGGCAGTTACATATCCAGGCCCCCTGACACAAATATAGGCGTCACAAGTTTCATATAGATTACTTCTCAATACAATTTCTTTCAAATTCATTAAGATTTCATGTACCGATTCTTGAATACCCTTTATGGTAGAATATTCATGCGGTATTTTATCAAATTTTGCATGTGTGATACATGTTCCTTCTATTTCTCCAAGCAAAGCTCTTCGCATCGCAATGCCTATTGTGTCGGCTTGACCTTTCAGAAGTGGAGACAGAATAAAACGCCCATAATAAAGATGTTTACTCTCTGTTCTTGATTCAACACATTTCCACTGTAGTGTCCGAGTAGATACTGTTATTTTCTCTCGAACCATAGTAATATAATTTCATTAGATCATTGAATCATTTATTTCTCTTGTTTCTCTTGAAAGTTCTTCAATGTGCATTTCTACACACGTCTTTTTTTCGGAGGTCTACAGCCATTATGTGGCATAGGGGTTACATCCCGTACAAAAGCTAATAATATACCACTTCTACGAATAGCTCGGAGAGCCGCGTCTCTTCCGAGACCGGGGCCTTTTATCATGACCCCCGCTCGTTGCATACCTTGGTCCACTACTGTACGAATAGCATTGCTTGCTGCGGTTTGAGCAGCAAATGGTGTCCCTCTTCTCGTACCCTTGAATCCACAAGTACCGGCAGAGGACCAAGAAAGCACCCTACCCCGTACATCTGTAACGGTGACAATGGTATTATTGAAACTTGCTTGAACATGAATAACTCCCTTTGGGATTCTACGTGCACTCTTACGTGACCCAATACGTCCATTACGTGACCCAATACGTCCATTCCTGCGCGAACCAATTCTCGGTATAGCTTTTGCCATATTTTATCATCTCGAAAATATGAGTTAGAGATATATGGATATATCCATTTCATTTCATATTAAAACAGATTCCTTATTTATATTTATGTATCGTTTCATTTAGCGAGTGTGATTATCCCTGCCTTTGTTTATGTCTCGGATTGGAACAAATTACTATAATTCGCCCCCGCCTGCGGATTAGTCGACATTTTTCACAAATTTTACGAACAGAAGCTCTGATTTTCATATTGGTCATTCCTTATCTTAAATTGTAATTTACTTCTTGGAAGAAAAAAGTTTATTGAGATTTGGCATCTCGAATCGTATTCTCGCGAACGGGGTGTTCAAACCATTTAATCCTTCGAATCCTTCTTGCGGAGTCGATAAATTATACGCCCTTTGGTTGAATCATACCGATTTACCTCAACCTTGACTCTATCTCCCGGTAGTATCCGTATAAAACTACGTCGGATCTTTCCTGAAACATAACCTAGAATCAGATCTTCATTATCTAAACGAACCCGGAACATGCCATTGGCAAGCGATTCGGTAATTAAACCCTCATGAATCCATTTTTGTTCTTTCATTCCAGGTAAAGTCCCCTTGAAGTATCAACTAATGAAGGAGGAACAATATTAGACAACTCGTCCCTTTTCTTTTTTATTTTACAATTAAAAATTGTAAATTTTGCCTCCAATTTGTATATTAAAAAGATTACCATATATAACACAAAATTTCTCCGCCGATTCTTTCTAGCCGAGCTTCTCGGTCTGTCATTATACCTCGAGAGGTAGAAATAATTACAATTCCCATCCCGCCTAAAATGCGCGGAATTAGTCGATAATTAGAATAGATTCGTAGACCAGGTCGACTGATCCGTTTTAAATTTAAAAGATTTCTATAGGGCCTTTTCCTATTCCTTCTATGTCGTAGCGTTAAAACAAAAAAATCTTTGTTGCTTTCTCGATGTTTTCTCACGTTTTCGAGAAAACCCTCTCTTAAAAGTATTTTTACAATATTTTCGGTAATATTAGTAGCTCTTATTCGAACTACTCTTTTTTTATCCATATCAGCATTTCGTATAGAGGTTATTACCTCAGCAATAGTGTCCCTGCCCATGATGAACTAAAATAGTTGGTGACTCAAAATTTGATATAATCAACATGCTTATTTCTTTTTTTTTTTTTTTTATGAATATTTTATGAATTTTTTATGAATTTTATGAATAAAGGTATATGCGTGAGATACAATCTATTTCTCAATCCATTTCTTTCAACTATCCCACTATAAAATAGCGCGATCCCCTTTTATAATACTTCGGGAGCTAATGAAACTATTTTAGTAAAATTAAATTGTCTTAATTCCCGGGCGATCGCGCCAAAAACTCGAGTTCCTTTTGGATTTCCTTTTTGATCAATAACAACTGCAGCATTGTCATCATATCGGATTATCATACCGTTATCACGTTTGAATTCTTTACAGGTACGCACGATTACAGCTCTGACCACTTCTGATTTTTCTAGGGGCACATTTGGTACTGCTTCTTTGATCACAGCAACAATAACGTCACCAATATGAGCATATCGACGATTGCTAGCTCCTATGATTCGAATACACATCAGTTCTCGAGCCCCGCTGTTATCTGCTACATTTAAATGGGTCTGAGATTGAATCATATCATTTTGTAATTTGTTCTTTTAATGTAAAGTAAAGGATAAAAAAAAGAAATATTTTTTGTCTAAAAAGAAAAAAATAAAGAAATAAGCAATTTTTTTTTCACACCCAAGACTCATTTCTGTTAGTTCTACCCTTTTCGCCTTTATCCCGAAATAATAAATTGAGTCCGTATAGGCATTTTGGATGCTGCTATTGAAATAGCCCTTCTAGCTCTATTTTCTCTTACTCCGCCCATTTCATAAAGTATTCGACCTGGTTTAACAACAGCTACCCAATATTCCGGGGATCCTTTCCCCGAACCCATACGTGTTTCTGCGGGCCTTAGTGTAACTGGTTTGTCTGGAAATATACGTACCCATAGTTTTCCCCCACGACGTGCATTTCGTGTCATTGCCCGTCGACCGGCTTCTATTTGTCTAGATGTGATCCAAGCGGGTTCGAGTGCCTGAAGAGCATATTTACCGAAACAAATACGATTCCCTCGATACGATATTCCCTTCATTCTTCCTCTATGTTGTTTACGGAATCTGGTTCTTTTAGGGTTATAGTTGATGGTTGATTATGAATTCCATCTCTACTGCAGAACCGGACGTGAGAGTTTCTTCTCATCCGGCTCCTCGCGAATAAAAGAATTAAAAAACAAAAAAGATTTCGAATCTTATAATTAATTAAATTAAATATTAAATAATTAACTAATTAAGATATAATTAAGATATATAGTAAGATTAAGATATATAGTAAGATATACGTGTATTTAAATAGAATCGTGCCATTTTTTGAGACTTTATATAATCTAATCTATTAGTAATCTATAGATCTTGTTTAAATAGACAATTAAAGATTTTAGTTTCTATTTTCGAAATCATATTGTTATTTTTAATTGTTATTTTTAAATATAAATAGAACATATTTTTTTTTCTTTTTATCGTCCAAATTTATCAATTCAAAAAAAAGAAAGTTTTCGCGGGCGAATATTTACTCTTCCTTTTCAATTTTCGGCTTGTCTCCTGACTTCTTACAATAGATGAATTGACCTCCGTTTCATTTCGCCATCCCGACCAGTGAATCATTAAGATTCCTTTTTCACTAAAATCTTTTGCATTCACAGCTTCCATCGTTCCCATCGCTTCTTACTTAATGCTTAGGTCCAATTTTTACAACGGAGCTCGTAATTAAATTTGTTTTTGAGTCAATCTTCTTAGTCTTTATTGGCTCGAAGCTCTTGATTTTTTTGTTTTGTTCTATAGTTTTATATTTTTAAATAAAAAAAATTATGTTATATATTAAATTATATTAAATTTATATTAAATAAGAAATATAAATAAGAAATATATTAAATTATATTAAAAATATATATTAAATAAGAACATTTAATTATGTTATAATTTAATTATGTTATATAAGAATCAGTATTAATGCTTTATTACACTGCCTTTTATAAGATGACTTATAGACCTTACATATTACATATTGGAATTCTATATCATTGATATTTTTTCTCTCTCTTTCTCTCATCCTTCCATTTATATCCACATCTTTCTTCTCTATTTTGCTTTACAGCTTAAAAATCTGATTTTTTTTTCAGAAACACAAAATTTCAGTTGTTACAAAGATATGACCAATATATCATATCTTGACTGGTTCCTTAGATCGAGATAATGCGAAGTAATGAGTTGGTTATTAGTTCTATGGTTAGTTATTAGTTCATACTATGGTGTTGGGCTGGTCTTTTTTAATCCTAACTCTAAAAAACCAACGAGTCACACACTAAGCATAGCAATTTTCTTAAAATAAGTGTCAATCGGATTTTTATTAAATCTTATAGAATAAATAATTAATTGATAGTTTTGAGAAAAAGAATGAAGGGTTTCTCTTTTTTTTATGTTAAAAAGAAAGCCTTGTCTTTATTATTCCTCGTCTATAAATATCCAAATTTTGATACCTAATACACCATATATAGTTCGAACTG